TTAAAAATAAGCTAATCTAAGCTTTTGGGTTCATACCCCAAATATAAAGGAAATACCTTTTTTTTAAAAAATAAAGTGCCTGATTAAAGGATTATTCTGATAGGATAAATCAAGTAGATTAACTACCTTTATTATATATTATAGAATTAAACTATATCTTTTAATATCAAAAATTAATGTGCATCTTACACTAAAATATAATATAATAATATATAAAACTCAAATTTTTACAAAATCAAAGTTATTTTAGATGTTTTTTTTTTTAAATTCTAATAAAATATTTTTTTTAATGGTATTAATTTTTAGAACAATAATTTCTATTTCAGCAAACTCATGATTCGGAGCTTGAATTGGATTAGAAATTAATTTATTAAGATTTATCCCCTTAATTTCTTCTTCACATAATATAATATCTTCAGAAGCTTCATTAAAATATTTTTTAACCCAATCTATTGCTTCTATTAATTTTTTATTTTGTATTATTTTTAAAATAATTATATTTAATAATTTTGAAATAAATAGAATAATTTCAATTTTAATTAATTCTTCAATATTAATAAAAATAGGATCCGCCCCATTCCATTTTTGATTCCCCAATATTGTTGAAGGTTTAACTTGATTTAATAATTTTATTCTTATAACTTGACAAAAAATTACCCCAATAATTTTATTGTCTTATTATTTTAATGAAACTTTTCTAATTATAAGAATTATATTAAATATAATTATTGGAGCTATCGGAGGATTAAATCAATCTTCATTACGAAAAATAATAGCCTTCTCATCCATTAACAATTTAGGTTGAATAATTTCCTCAATTATAATTAGAGAAAATTTATGATTATTTTATTTAAGTATATATTCATTTTTAATTTCTATATTATGTTTTTTTTTTTATATAATAAATATATTTTATTTAAACCAAATATTTATTAATAATTTAAATCCTTTAATTAAAGTTAACTTACTAATTAATTTTTTATCTTTAGGGGGTTTACCTCCATTTTTAGGATTTTTCCCTAAATGAATTATTATTAATTTTTTAATAATTAATAATTATTTATTTTTAACATTTATTTTTATTATAATAAGATTAATTTTATTATTTTTTTATATCCGAATTATTTATTCTTCATTTATAATAAATTATTTTAAATTAAAATGATTTAAAATTTATTTAAAAAATAATTTTTTTATTTTAATAAATTCTTTTTCCATTATTTCTATTATAGGGATTATTTTTAGAACAATATTCTTTTTTTAAAGGTTTTAAGTTAATTAAAACTAATAATCTTCAAAATTATTTATAAAGAATTATTGCTTCTTTAAGCCTTAATATTATAATATTATAACTTAAAATTTGCAATTTTATATCATTTTTTGACTATAAGACTAATTTTTAATAAAAGAGAATATTTCTCGTTAATAAATTTACAATTTATCGCTTACAACTCAGCCATTTTATTATCAAGCGAAAATGACTTTATTCAACAAATCATAAAGATATTGGAACTTTATATTTTATTTTTGGAATTTGAGCAGGAATAATTGGAACTTCTTTAAGATTATTAATTCGAGCAGAATTAGGAACCCCTGGATCTTTAATTGGAGATGATCAAATTTATAATACTATTGTAACAGCTCATGCTTTTATTATGATTTTTTTTATAGTTATGCCTATTATAATTGGAGGATTTGGCAATTGATTAGTACCTTTAATGTTAGGAGCCCCTGATATAGCTTTCCCCCGAATAAATAATATAAGCTTCTGATTATTACCCCCCTCAATTACCCTTTTAATCTCAAGAAGAATTGTAGAAAATGGAGCTGGAACTGGTTGAACTGTTTACCCTCCTTTATCCTCTAATATCGCCCATGGAGGAAGTTCTGTAGATTTAGCCATTTTTTCTCTACATTTAGCTGGAATTTCTTCAATTTTAGGGGCAATTAATTTTATTACTACAATTATTAATATACGATTAAATAATATATTTTTTGATCAATTACCATTATTTGTTTGATCTGTAGGAATTACAGCATTTTTACTTTTACTCTCATTACCAGTTCTTGCTGGAGCAATCACTATATTATTAACAGATCGAAATTTAAATACATCATTTTTTGACCCTGCTGGAGGAGGAGACCCTATTCTTTACCAACATTTATTTTGATTTTTTGGCCACCCAGAGGTTTATATTTTAATTTTACCAGGATTTGGTATAATTTCACATATTATTTCACAAGAAAGAGGAAAAAAAGAAACCTTTGGATGTTTAGGAATAATTTATGCTATAATAGCAATTGGTATCCTTGGATTTATTGTATGAGCTCATCATATATTCACAGTAGGTATAGATATTGATACTCGAGCTTATTTTACATCAGCTACTATAATTATTGCTGTCCCCACAGGAATTAAAATTTTTAGATGATTAGCTACTTTGCACGGTACTCAAATTCTATACACCCCTTCTATTTTATGAAGCTTAGGATTTGTATTTTTATTCACCGTTGGTGGATTAACTGGTGTAATTCTAGCTAATTCTTCTATTGATATTACTCTTCATGATACTTATTATGTTGTAGCTCATTTTCATTATGTTCTATCAATAGGAGCTGTATTTGCAATTTTAGGAAGATTTATTCATTGATATCCTTTATTTACTGGTTTATTTTTAAACCCTTATCTTTTAAAAATTCAATTTTTTGTAATATTTATTGGTGTAAACTTAACATTTTTCCCTCAACATTTTTTAGGATTAGCAGGAATACCTCGTCGATACTCAGATTACCCTGATTCTTATATTTCATGAAATATTATTTCATCTTTAGGATCATATATTTCTTTATTAGCAGTAATATTAATTTTAATTATTATTTGAGAATCTATAATTAATCACCGAATAATTTTATTTACTCTAAATATATCATCTTCTATTGAGTGATTCCAAAATTTACCCCCAGCTGAACATTCATATAATGAACTACCTATTTTAAGAAAATTCTAATATGGCAGATTATATGTAATGGATTTAAACCCCATTTATAAAGGATATCCTTTTTTTAGAAATGGCAACATGATCGAATTTAAATTATCAAAATGGAGCATCTCCTTTAATAGAACAAATTATTTTTTTCCATGACCATACTTTAATTATTCTTGTTATAATTACTATTTTAGTAGGATACTTAATAATTAACCTTTTATTCAATAAATATATTAATCGATTTTTATTAGAAGGACAAATAATTGAATTAATTTGAACAATTTTACCAGCAATTACTTTAATTTTTATTGCTTTACCTTCTTTACGGTTATTATATTTACTAGATGAATTAAATAACCCCCTAATTACTCTAAAATCTATTGGTCATCAATGATATTGAAGTTATGAATATTCTGATTTCCATAATATTGAATTTGACTCTTATATAGTCCCCTCTAACGAAATAAACAAAAATAATTTTCGCTTATTAGATGTAGATAACCGAATTATTATTCCTATAAATAACCAAATTCGAATTATAGTTACAGCTACTGATGTAATTCATTCTTGAACAGTACCTTCTTTAGGAGTAAAAGTTGATGCTAACCCAGGTCGTTTAAATCAAACAAATTTTTATATTAATCGACCTGGAATTTTTTACGGTCAATGTTCCGAAATTTGTGGTGCTAATCATAGATTTATACCTATTGTTGTTGAAAGTATTTCTATAAAAAATTTTATTAATTGAATTAATAATTATTCTTCATTAAGTGACTGAAAGTAAGTACTGGTCTCTTAAACCATTTTATAGTAATCTAACAACTACTCTTAATGAAAAGAATTAGTTAATCTAAATAACATAAATATGTCAAATTTAAATTATTACTAAAGTAATATTCTTTTATTCCTCAAATAATACCAATTAATTGATTAATTTCTTTTTTTTTATTTATTGTAATTTTCCTTATTTTTAATATTATAAATTATTATATTTTATTAACAAATTTAGATAATAAAAATAAAATAAATAAAATTTTTAAAAAAAATCTTTACTGAAAATGATAACTAATTTATTTTCAATTTTTGATCCCTCTACCAATTTATTAAATTTGTCTTTAAACTGATTAAGAACTTTTTTAGGATTAATATTTTTACCTTATACATTTTGATTGATTCCTAATCGACATTTTTTTTTTTGAAACTTTATCATAAATAAACTTCATAATGAATTTAAAACTTTATTAAAAAATAATTATTTTAATGGATCAACATTTATTTTTATTTCTTTATTTTCATTTATTCTTTTTAATAATTTTTTAGGTTTATTCCCCTATATTTTCACTAGAACCAGTCATTTAACTTTGTCATTATCTATTTCTTTACCTTTATGATTAAGATTTATACTTTATGGATGAATTAATAATTATCAACATATATTTATCCATATAATTCCTCAAGGAACTCCTAGTATTCTTATACCTTTTATAGTATTAATTGAAACAATTAGAAATATTATTCGTCCTGGAACTTTAGCAGTCCGATTAACGGCTAATATAATCGCAGGTCATTTACTAATAACCCTTTTAAGAGGAACAGGTACAAATTTACCTTCTTATTTAATTATATTTTTAATTATTATTCAAATTTTACTTTTAATTTTAGAATCGGCGGTAGCTGTGATTCAATCTTATGTAATTGCCATTTTAAGAACTTTATATTCTAGAGAAGTTAATTAACTAATGAAATTAAATTTTAATCATCCTTTTCATTTAGTAGATTATAGACCATGACCTTTAACAGGAGCTATTGGAACTTTAACATTAGTAACAGGAATAGTAAAATGATTCCATAATTTTAATATAAATCTTTTAATTATTGGATATATTATTGTAATTTTAACCATATATCAATGATGACGAGATGTTTGTCGAGAAGGAACTTTCCAAGGTAAACATACTATTTTAGTAACTAAAGGTTTACGATGAGGTATAATTTTATTTATTATTTCTGAAGTATTTTTTTTTTTATCATTTTTTTGAGCTTTTTTTCATAGAAGTTTATCTCCTAATATTGAAATTGGTTCGATGTGACCCCCTAAAGGTATTACTACTTTTAATCCTTTCCAAATTCCATTATTAAATACTATTATTTTAATTAGATCTGGAATTACTATTACATGATCTCATCATGCTTTGATAGAAAATAATTTCTCTCAATGTAAACAAAGTTTATTATTTACTATCATATTAGGAATTTATTTTACTATTCTTCAAGCTTATGAATATATTGAAGCTCCATTCACTATTGCAGATAGAGTTTACGGATCAACTTTTTTTATGGCTACCGGATTCCATGGTTTACATGTAATAATTGGAACATTATTTTTAACAGTATGCTTTATACGACATTTAAAAAATCATTTTTCTATAGGTCATCATTTTGGATTTGAAGCCGCAGCATGATATTGACATTTTGTTGATGTAGTTTGATTATTTCTTTACATTACAATTTACTGATGAGGTAATTAATTACTTATATAATATATTTAGTATATTTGACTTCCAATCATAAAGTTTAATTTTAATTAATATAAGTAATTTATTTAATAACTATAATTACAATTATAATTTTAATTATTTCTAATATTATAATAATATTATCTATTATCCTTTCAAAAAAATCTTTCATGGACCGAGAAAAAAATTCACCATTTGAATGTGGATTTGACCCTAAATCTTCAGCACGAATTCCCTTTTCTTTACATTTTTTTTTAATTACTATAATTTTTTTAATTTTTGACGTAGAAATTGCTTTAATTTTTCCTATTATTAAATTATTTAATTTAGTTAACTTTTTTATTTGAATAAAAATTAGATTTTTTTTTATTATTATTCTTCTAATAGGATTATACCATGAATGAAATCAAAATATATTAAATTGAACTGATTAATAGGATTATAGTTTATAAAAACATTTGATTTGCATTCAAAAAATATTGTTTTACAATTTATCTTATAAATAATAAATAAGAAGCAATTTATGCATTTAATTTCGACTTAAAAGATAGAGTTATTTACTCCTTATTTATGTTAATTGAAACCAAAATTGAGGTATATCACTGTTAATGATAAAATTGAATAAATATTCCAATTAAGAAATATAAAAAATTAAGCTGCTAACTTATTTTATAGTGGTTAAACTCCATTAATATTTCTATTTATATAGTTTAAATAAAACATTACATTTTCACTGTAAAAATAAATTATAATTATTTTATAAATTATTTAAAGATAAAATTATCTCCTTAATATCTTCAATATTATGCTCTAATTATAAGCTATTTAAATAAATTAATATAAATATAATAAAAAAAATTATAATTCATAAAATAAATCTAAATAAATAAATTTTAAAATTATTTATTTGATAAATATTATAAAAAATAGAATAATTTTTTATAATATTAAATAAACCTCAACCTCTATATAATTCACTTCAACCTAAATCTATATTTTTTATTAATTTTTGACCAAAATTTAAAAAATAATAACTTACACCATAAGTTCTTAAATTTGGTAAAAATCATATTACACATAAAAATGATCTTAATTTATAAGTTTTAATAAATTTATTAGCAGAATAAATTTTCATATTTCTAATTAAATAACCTATTAATGCTCCTCACATTCTAACATAAATTACTATTATTTTTATATTAAAAGGTAAATAAATTATATAAGGATAATAAAAAATCAATCATATTAATACTCTACCTCTTAATAATCTTATTATTAATAATACTATTATTCTTTTTAATATAACATAATCTTCATCATATAAATTAAAAACTGACAATAAATTAAAATCATTAATTATTAAATATATAGTTAATCGAATAGTATAAAATATAGTCAATCCTGTAGAAATATAATATAAAAAAAAAATTAAAATATTAAAATTTCTAAATCTTATAATTTCTAAAATTAAATCTTTAGAATAAAACCCAGATAAAAAGGGAATACCACATAAAGCTATATTAGAAATATTTATACACAAACATGTTATAGGAATAAATAAACTAATCCCCCCTATAAATCGAATATCTTGTATATCATTTATTATATGAATAATAACCCCCGCACATATAAATAATAAAGCTTTAAATATAGCATGAGTAAGAAGATGAAAAAAAGCTAAAATTGGTATACCTATACTTAAAATTCTTATTATTAAACCTAATTGTCTTAAAGTAGATAATGCAATAATTTTTTTTAAATCAAATTCATAATTAGCTGAAATACCAGCTATAAATATTGTCAAACTTGATAATAATAATAATATTTTCAAAAAAAAAGTATCTAATAATAAATAATTAAAACGAATTAATAAATAAACCCCTGCTGTTACTAAAGTAGAAGAATGAACTAAAGAAGAAACAGGAGTTGGAGCCGCTATTGCAGCTGGTAATCAAGATCTAAAAGGAATTTGAGCTCTTTTTGTTATAGCTGCTAAAATAACTATACCTACAATAACTCTTATAGAATAATCATTTTTCATAAATTCTAAATAAAAAATATAATTTCAACTTCCATAATTTATTATTCAACAAATAATTAATAAAATTAATACATCCCCAATACGATTAGATAAAGCAGTTAACATCCCAGCATTATAAGATTTTAAATTTTGATAATAAATTACTAAACAATATGAAATTAACCCTAAACCATCCCATCCTAATAAAATTCTAATTATATTAGGTCTAATAATTAATAAAATTATTGAAAAAACAAATAATAAAACTAAAATAATAAATCGTGTTAAATTTAACTCAGAACTTATATATCTTTTTCTATAATAAATTACTATAGAAGAAATTAATCTAACAAATATTATGAATAATAATGATATTCAATCTAATAAAATTGATATAACAATTCTTACAGAATTAAAAGAAATTAATTCCCACTCTAAAAAAATAATTATATTTTCTATTATAAAACTAATAAAAAAAAAAAAATTAATAAAACTAAATATAAATAAAAAAATAAAAGAAATAAAACAAATCGAATAATTTTTTTTAATAATTTAAAATGAATTTTTCATATTTTTGATACCACAAATCAATATTTTTTTTAAATTATTTAAATAAAATCAAATTATTCTATAATCAACTTTTAAAATTAAAATATTTAAAGGTAATCAATGTAAAATTAATAATAAATATTCACGAGAAACTCCCACATAAAATGTATAAATCCCATAATAATATTTACCATGTTGAATATAAGAATATAAATATAAACTATAACCTGCTCTAAAAAAAGAAATTAAACTTAAAAAAATTATTGAAAAATTTGATCATCTAATTAATCTATTAATTAACATAATTTCCCCTATTAAATTTAAAGAAGGAGGAGCTGCCATATTGGAAGATAAAAGTAAAAATCATCATAATCTTATTGAAGGTATAAATCTTAACATCCCCTTATTAATTATTAAACTTCGTCTATTTAATCGTTCATAATTAATATTAGCTAAACAAAATATACCCGAAGAACATAAACCATGACCAATTATTAATAAATAAGAACCAATAAATCCTCAATAATTTATTACTATAATACCACCAATAACAAGTCTTATATGGGCAACAGATGAATAAGCAATTAAAGATTTTATATCAACCTGACAAAAACATTTCAATCTAATATAAAACCCCCCTATTAATCTAATAACTACCCAAAAATAATTTATTTTTATATTAATTTCTTGTAAAAAAATTAATACCCGTAACAAGCCATACCCCCCTAATTTAAGTATAATTCCAGCTAAAATCATTGAACCTGAAACAGGAGCTTCAACATGAGCCTTAGGTAATCATAAATGTGTTAAATATATAGGTATTTTTACCAAAAAAGCTAAAATTATACATAAATATAATATATAATAATTTAAATTAAAAAATTTTAAAAAATAAATTATAATACAATTTATTTCATTAAATACAAAAAAAATACCTATTAATAAAGGTAAAGAAGCAAATAAAGTATAAAATAATAAATATATACCAGCTTGAATTCGCTCTGGCTGATACCCTCAACCAATAATTAATATTAATGTGGGAATTAATCTACCTTCAAAAAATAAATAGAAAAGAAATAAATTTATTACTCTAAAAGTTAAATATAATATTAATAATAATAATAAGACATTAAATAAAAAAAAATTTTCATAAAAATTAACTTTTAATAAATTTTCTCTAGCTATAATTATTAAAACACAAATTCAAATTCTTAATATAATTAAACCAAAAGACATTAAATCACAAGAATAAAAATAACTAATATTAGTAAAATTATTAATATTTAATCTTAAATTTATAAAAAAAAAAAACATAATAAATATACATATTTGAACCATCCAAAATATATTTTTTTTAAAACATAAAGGAATTATAAAAATAATCATAAAAATAAATTTTATCATTATAATAGATTAAAACTTTGAAAATAATCATTTCCATGAGTACGAATTATCGAAACTAAAATAGATAAACCTAAAGCTCCCTCACAAACAGAAAAAACTAAAAATACTATTAATATATATAAATCATAATTAATTATTGACAAATATATTAAAAAAATAAAAAAAACTCTTAATACTATAAATTCCAATCTTAATAAAACAATTAATAAATGTTTTTGTTTAGAAACAAAAATTAAGTTACCCATAAAAAATATAAAAATAACAATAATATACATATTTAAAATTATCATTTGTTTTTATAGTTTAACAAAAACATTGGTCTTGTAAATCAAAATTAAGATTTTTCTTTAAAAACTTCAAAGAAAAAGAAATTCTTTTTCTATAATCTCCAAAATTATAATTTTATATAAACTATTCTTTGATATTATAAAAATTTTTATCGCAACCTTAATTATATTAATTTCATTATTTATAATAATATTAAATCATCCTCTTTCTATAGGTTTAATAATTTTAATCCAAACTTTATTAATTTGTCTAATTTCAGGAATAATAATTAAAACTTATTGATTTTCATATATTTTATTCTTAACATTTTTAGGGGGATTATTAGTATTATTTATTTATGTTTCAAGAATTGCTTCTAATGAATTATTTTCTTCTATTAACTTAAATATAAAATTATTTTTTTTTATATCTTTTATAATTTTAATTAGAACTCAATTTTTTTTTTTAAAATTAAATTGAATAAATTTAAACAATAACATTATAGATAATGATAATTTTTTTAATAATTTTTTTTTTAACAATGAAAATAAAATTAATATTAATAAACTTTATAATAATCATAATTTTATATTAATAACAATAATAATAATTTATCTATTCATTTCTTTAATTGCTATTGTAAAAATTACAAATATTTTTTATGGTCCTTTACGAACTTTATAATTTTACTAATGATAAATAATTTTAAATTTACACGAAAAACTCACCCTATTATAAAAATTATTAATTCATCTTTAGTCGATTTACCTACCCCTACTAATATCTCAACTTGATGAAATTTTGGATCTTTACTAGCCTTATGTTTAATAATTCAAATCATTACTGGATTATTTTTAACTATATATTATACCGCTAATATTGAACTAGCATTTTATAGAGTAAATTATATTGTTCGAAATGTAAATTATGGTTGATTAATCCGAACATTACATGCTAATGGAGCATCTTTTTTTTTTATTTGTATTTATTTACATATTGGACGAGGAATATACTATGAATCTTTTAATTTTAAATATACTTGAATTGTAGGAATTATTATTTTATTTCTTTTAATAGGAACTGCTTTCATAGGATATGTTTTACCTTGGGGACAAATATCATTTTGAGGGGCAACAGTGATCACTAATTTGTTGTCTGCTATCCCTTATTTAGGAAATATATTAGTTAACTGAATTTGAGGTGGATTTGCAATTGATAACGCCACATTAACTCGATTTTACACATTTCATTTTCTTTTACCATTTATTATTATAATAATAACTATTATTCATTTATTATTTTTACACCAAACTGGATCCAATAATCCTTTAGGAATCAATAGAAATTTAGACAAAATTCCTTTCCATCCATTTTTTACATACAAAGATTTAATTGGATTTATTTTATTAAGATTTTTTTTAATTATGTTAACTTTAACAAACCCTAATATATTAGGAGACCCTGATAATTTCACCCCAGCTAATCCTTTAGTAACTCCTGTTCACATTCAACCTGAATGATATTTTCTTTTTGCTTATGCTATTTTACGATCAATTCCAAACAAACTAGGAGGAGTTATTGCTTTAGTAATATCAATTTTAATTTTAATTATTCTTCCTTTTACCTCTAATAAAAAAATTCAAGGTATTCAATTTTATCCGATTAATCAAATTATTTTTTGAAATATAGTTATAGTAGTTATTTTATTAACTTGAATTGGTGCTCGACCTGTAGAAGCTCCTTATATTTTAACTGGACAAATTTTAACAGTAATTTATTTTTCTTATTTCATTATTAATCCTTTAATTGGTAAATATTGAGATAAATTATTATTTAATTAATTAATGAGCTTGTTAAGCATTTGTTTTGAAAACTTAAGAAAGAATTTTTATTCTATTAATTTATACTAAAAATAAATAAATTAAAATAAAAAAATTTTTAATCCTAAATAAAATATCATAAAATTTAAAGAAATTGGTAAATAACTTTTTCAAGCCAAATATATTAACTTATCATAACGATAACGAGGTAAAGTACCTCGAACTCAAATAAATAAAAATGAAATAAAAGTTAATTTTATATAAAATAATAAACTTAAATTATATCCTCCCAAATAAATTAAAGTAAATAATATTCTTATAAATAAAATTCTAGAATATTCAGCCAAAAAAATTAAAGCAAATCCACCTCTTCTATACTCAACATTAAACCCTGAAACTAACTCTCTTTCACCCTCCGCAAAATCAAAGGGAGTCCGATTAGTTTCTGCTAAACTTGAAGATAATCAACATATTCTTAGAGGAATTATTAAAAATAAAAATCAAATTTTATCTTGATAAAAAATAAAATTTAATAAACTGAAATCTATAATTATAATAATACTTGATAATAAAATTAATCTTAATCTAACTTCATAAGAAATAGTTTGAGCCACAGCACGTAACCCCCCTAATAAGGCATAATTAGAATTAGAAGATCAACCAGCAATTATAACTGTGTAAACTCCTAAACTTGTACAACATAAAAAAAATAAAATACCCAAATTAAATCTTATTAAATTAAAATAATAAGGTATCAACATTCAAATTATTAAAGATAATAAAAATCTAATAACAGGAGAAAAATAATAAGATATATAATTTGAAAATATAGGGTAAGTTTGTTCTTTAGAAAATAATTTAATAGCATCAGAAAAAGGCTGTAAAATCCCTATTAAACCAACTTTATTAGGACCTTTACGAATTTGAATATATCCTAAAACTTTACGTTCTAATAAAGTTAAAAAAGCAACCCCAATTAACACCCCCAAAATTAAAATAATTAACCCAATAAAAACTATAATAAAATCATATATAAACATTTACTATTTATATAATAACCATTATATATTTATGATTTCTAAAACCATTACATTTTTCTGCCAAAATAGTTAATATAAACATTAACTATATGTATATATATATATATATATATATATATATATATATATATATTATTAATAATATTCTTAATTATAAATTTAATTTAAATAATTGATCCTTTCGTACTAAAATATTTTTTTTATTAAAAGATAGAAACCAACCTGGCTTACACCGGTTTGAACTCAGATCATGTAAGATTTTAATGATCGAACAGATCAAAATTTTAAACTTTTGCATTTAAATTTTATCTTAATCCAACATCGAGGTCGCAAACTCTTTTTCTTATTTGAACTAAAAAAAAAAATTACGCTGTTATCCCTAAGGTAATTTTTTCTTATAATCAATAAAATTGGATCATTTAATCACTTATTTATGTCAACTTATAAAAAAAGTTTTTTTTATTTTTTTGTCACCCCAACAAAATAAATAAAATCATTCCAATTATATTAAAAATAAATAATTTAAAATAAAATCACTTATAAAACTCTATAGGGTCTTCTCGTCTTTTTAAAAAATTTTAACTTTTTAATTAAAAAATTAAATTCTATATATTAATAAAGAGACAGTTTATATTTCATTCAATCCTTCATACAAGTCATCAATTAAATGACTAATGATTATGCTACCTTTGTACAGTCAATATACTGCAGCCCTTCAATATAAAATCAGTGGGCAGATTAGACTTTAAATTAATTTCAAAAAGACATGTTTTTGTTAAACAAGTGAATATATAAATTTGCCGAATTCCTTTTTATTAATTTTTATTAAAAAAATTTTTTAAATAATAATAATAATATACTAATTTTATCATTATAATAAATTTTATTTTATTTATAATTTTTTTTTTATAAAAAATTAAATTAAATTAAATTTTTCTTATTTTAAAATTATTTATAATAAATTATAATTTAATGATAATTTAAATCATAAAATTTTTAAAATTAATTTATTTTTATTATAATTATTTAAATTAAAGCTTATCCCTTAAAATATAAAATTATTTAAATTAAAAAATTAATTAATAAATTTTTTAATAAAATAATTAAAAATTAAATTTTTTTCTAAAAAAACTAGATATATTTAAAAACGAATAACATTTCATTTCAAATTAATTATTAAAAATAAATTTACAACATTAACTTTATTAATCAATTAGCTCTTTTAAATTCGAGAAATTAACATCCATTAAAATTTTTTAATAAACTCTGATACACAAGATACAATAAATAAAATTTACTTTTAATTTAATTTATTTTCAATTATTTCAAAATTCTTTTACAATACTATTTAACTATAAAAATTAAAATTTTTTCTTTTTTATACTTTAACCCCAATCAAGTATATTATTAAAAAAATTTTTTTATTAATTATAATTTATTAATTTTACCCCTCAAATTAATTAATATTATTAATAATCTTTTCAATGTAAATGAAATACTTTTTCAAGCTATAATTTGTCTTTCTAGAAACACTTTCCAGTACCTCTACTTTGTTACGACTTATTCCAATTTTTTATATGAAAGTGACGGGCAATATGTACATATTTTAATTTTAAATCATTTTAATAAATTAAATAAAATTACATTTAAATCCACCTTCAATTAATTTTTACAAATCAATATTCATTTAAATAAATTTATTGTAACCCATTATATTCTTAATTATAATCTGCATCTTGATCTGATTTAATTTTTATAATAATTTTTAAATATTATTATCATTAAAAAATATTTTTTTAACAACGATATACAAAATATTAAATTAAGTAAATTTAATCGTGGATTATCAATTAATAAACAGGTTCCTCTAAATAAACTAAAATACCGCCAAATTATTTAAGTTTCAATAAATAATTACATACTATTTTAGAATAAAAATTTAATTTTAAAATAATAGGGTATCTAATCCTAGTTTTTATTTTAAATTTATTAATTTTCATAAATTAATTATATAAATTTATAAAATTAAAATTTCACCTAATAATTAAATTTTTTATTATATTAATATTATTTATTAATTAATATCTAAAAAAATTTAAATTAACTTTTGTTTAACCGCAACTGCTGGCACAAAATTTGTTATTAATTTTTGTATTACTAAATCTTAATTTCTTAAATTTTTAATATTAATTACTACTTTAATTATTATTATTATTAAAATAATATTAAATTAACACTAAAATTAATATGTAAAATAAACTTATATTAAATTTCATAAATCATAAATTTTTTATTTATATATATAAAATTATGAATAGAATTTTTTTTTTTTTTTTTATATATATATATATTTAATTAAATAATATATATATATATATATATATATATATATATATATATATATTAATAATTCATTAAATATTTATATTTATATACATATATATATTTATATATTTACAAATATATATATGTATATATATAAATAAATTATAATTATATTAAAATTTATTTTTAATATAATTTATTAAATATTTATATATATATATATATATATTTACATATATTTTTATATGTAAATATATATATATATTTAGTTTAATAATTTTTTAATATTAATTAAGATTTATGTTATTTTAAATATTTAATTATTTTTAAAAATTTATATTAATTATTAAATTATTAATAATCTCTCTGTTTTTTTCTTTAATATTATTTTAAAACCTAAATCATGAATAAACAATTAATATTAATTTAAATTACAATATATTAATATGTATATTATTATTACTTATTAAATTAATAAATTAATATAATTAAATATTAATTAAATATTATATAATAATATTTAAATTAAATATTAATTAATACAATTATATTATATATTGTATATTTATTATTTATAAGAATAACAATAATAATTTAAATAATTAATATATTATTTCTTTTTTTTTATTTAGGCCGTAAGTAATAATTTTTCTATAAAAAAAAAAAAAAAAAAA